AAAATATCGGTATTAAACCCGAAACTCCCGGCGAATGGCCAGTGTCCCAAGGAAACGAAAGAATCGATTACATTTTTCATATGCTCTCCTCTCTTATGGATAGGACTAACAAAGAACAGAGTTCTTTTTGTATCACTTCGCTCGCCCTTTTTTGATCGATTTCTTTTTATTAATTTAATTTCCACTTTATTTAATGGCAATAGATTAAATCTAGTGATTTCATTTGTTTGAAATTTATTCCTTTTTTTAAGTTTTCAAGAAGTTTCCAATAAGATACTTTACTTAGGTCTTAGATCTCATATCAATTGATAAATATTTCGTTTGTTGAAACGCTTCCAACAATGAAAGTCAAAAGGTTTTCTATTGTACTAAGCTAAGGACAGAAAGGAAGAAAGCAAGCGAATCCGGTAATTCCTCATCCTCAAATCAGCCCTTCCTTTCCTGGGGTATTGTCTCAACAAAACAAATAAGTAATTTATAAGTAAAGTGTTAATATAATTCGAAGAAGCAAAGGGCAATTCCAAGTTAAAGTTAATAAAATAAGAAAAAAGTATGTAAGGTACTTTTTTTATATTTCTAGGATTAAACAAAAGGATTCGCAAATAAAAGCGCTAATGCCACGACCAGTCCGTAAATTGTTAAAGCTTCCATAAAAGCTAGACTAAGCAATAAAGTACCTCGTATTTTACCCTCTGCTTCTGGTTGTCTCGCAATACCTTCTACAGCTTGACCTGCAGCAGTACCTTGACCAACTCCAGGTCCAATAGAAGCAAGCCCCACGGCTAATCCAGCAGCAATAACGGAAGCGGCAGAAATCAGTGGATTCATGGTAAGTTCCTCACACCAAAAAAAGGAAATGGTTAATGATACAATCAACCAATGAATTATTACTCATTTTATCATTAAGATCCAGCGGTCGAAGTAACTAAAAACTCCGAATTGAAATGAGAATATTACTAAATTACTGAACTGAATCGTCAGAACTATCTCGTTTTTAGTTTTTACCCATGATGGAGTTTTTGTAAATCCATATGCATACAGTTCTAACTATTGTATTTCTTTGTTTCGAACCATTCTTTCATTTAATTCTTCGTTCTTTACTACACTATTCTTGAGTTCATCTCTTTTTTCATTCAATCCACAATCACAGACGAGATAGAAGGACTGATATTGAAATCTATCTAAATGCAGTGTGACTAAATGCAGTGTGAGCTGCAATCAATGCAATCAATATCAATCAAATTAATACCAATACAAATCAATATCAATATTCAATATGTAGTACTAATTAATATCAATAATTATCGATAATTAAATTATTTATATTAATATTTATATTAATATAAATTTTATATTTCATATATATTTTATATTATATAATATATATTATTATATAATATAAATATATAAATCATATTATATAAATCATATTATAAATTTACTAGTTATATATAATGTATATGAATAATATTAATAAATAAAATTTATATATAATATATAACAAAATATTATATATATAACATAATAAAATATAATATTAAAATTTTTATATATAATATTTCTATAACTATAACTATAATATATAATATATAATAAGGATTATGATTATAGGATTAGTTGTGATTATAGGATTAGATTATGATTACAGAAGAGAAGTTATGATTATAGAAATAGTAATATAGTAATAGTATGTAATTATGTAAAATAGTATGTAATTATGTAATATAGTGATATTATATAGGATGATAGGGATAGCCTTATATAACTAATGAATATCTAATGTCATTCTAATATCACATATACATTTGTTTCTTCCATAACGTAAACCACCCGCATTTTTTTTAGATTAAATCAGATTCTAGAATCATTCCTAGAAACATAGACGGGGGCCGGGCTTATAGACATTACATACATCTAGTATAACCTCCCCAACCCTTCTTTTTTTTTACAATTCTGTAATATCGTCCATCTTTTCTCCTACAACTCTAGGTCATATAGTCATACGTTATTATGTTCCCCAACCAATTGGATTATCCTGAACCATACATGAATTGGGATAAGCTTACTTAATAATAATAAAAAAAGACTATTTGGAAAGCTAGTCAATGATGACCCTCCATGGATTCACCTATATAAGCCGCGGCTAACGTTGCAAAAATAAGAGCTTGAATACCACTTGTAAATAATCCAAGAAACATGACAGGTATAGGAACTACTGAAGGGACTAAAGAAACAAGAACAACAACTACTAATTCATCAGCCAATATATTCCCGAAAAGTCGAAAACTAAGAGATAAAGGTTTTGTGAAATCTTCTAGGATGTTAATTGGTAAAAGTATTGGAGTTGGTTGAATGTATTTCCCAAAATAACCCAATCCTTTTTTGCTAAGACCCGCATAAAAATATGCGACTGACGTGAGTAAAGCTAAAGCAACAGTAGTATTTATATCATTCGTGGGCGCAGCTAACTCCCCATGAGGTAACTGTATAATTTTCCGAGGTAAAAGAGCACCTGACCAGTTAGAAACAAAAATAAATAGGAACATAGTTCCAATAAAGGGAACCCAAGGCCCATATTCTTCTCCAATCTGGGTTTTGCTCAAGTCTCGAATAAATTCAAGGACATATTCGAAGAAATTCTGACCGTCGGTCGGAATGGTTTGTGGATTCCGAACAGTTATGATGACTGAACCTAATAAGATAGCAATTACTACCCAAGAAGTGATAAGTACTTGGGCATGGATTTGTAAACCTCCTATTTGCCAATAGAAATGTTGGCCTACTTCTACACCTGATATATCGTATAATCCTTTGAGTGTTTTAATGGAACATGGTATAACATTCATATTGCCCTCTAACAGAAATTGAACTTAAAAAAAGAAATTATTTTGATTCAACCATCTCCTTCTCAACTCACCAACTTGAATCATTAATCGTATTCATCAATCGTATATTTAGGATATCAAGAAATTACATAGGATACCAAGAAATCACATAACATCATAACATATTATCAATATGCCCACACTTCTTTTTTGTTTTTTCTTTTCTTTTTTAATTCAAGAATAGTAACCGAACCGATCCAATAAATCTATAAAATCCAAAAATAATTAACTAATTATTCTTAATCATAATCAACGATTTCTTATATAGCTAGAACGGCCCTCACAAATTGCGGATACTAATTTGTTAAGAACCAATCGGATTGAAGCTATAGCGTCATCGTTGGCTGGAATCGAAATATCTGCGAGATCTGGGTCACAATTTGTATCGATTAAACAAATCGTCGGAATCCCCAAAATTACACATTCTCGAAGAGCCGTATATTCTTCTTGCTGATCAACGATGATCACAATATCAGGCAACCCCGTCATATATTTGATACCGCCGAGATATGTTTGCAAGGTAGATAATTTTCTCTTCAACATTGCTGCATCTCTTTTGGGAAGACGGTTGAGTTTCCCCATCTTTTGTTCTGCTCTTAAACCCCTGAACTTTTGAAGTCTCGTTTCCGTAGTAGACCAATTCGTTAACATACCACCGAGCCATTTTTTATTAACATAATGACACCGGGCCCTTATTGCAGCTGATGCTACTGAATCCGCTGCTTTATTTTTGGTACCAACAATTAAGAAGGTTTTTCCCCTACTTGCTGCATCAAAAACTAAATCACAGGCTTCTGATAAAAAACGAGCAGTTCTAGTGAGATTTGTAATATGAATACCTTTACGCTTTGCAGAGATGTAAGGGGCCATTCTAGGATTCCATTTCTTAGTACCATGACCAAAATGAACTCCGGCCTCCATCATCTCTTCCAAATTGATGCTCCAATATCTTCTTGTCATTTTTCCCCACACTTCCTTTTTGTTTTTTCTTTTTTTTAACAAAGAGACGAGGTACTTTGAAATAAATAATTGTTCCGATGGAACCTTCTACCGGGAATTGACCGTTGATACACGGTACAAACCATTAATGTCTTTTAATTACTTATTTTTTTTTTACCAAATCAATACTCGAACCAGATAGTTAAGTTAAAAGCCAGATAGTTAAAAGATAGTTAAAGTAAAAGAATCTGCTCTTAGGAATCATGAAATCGCGTAAATGATTGTTCTGATGTCTCATGGAAATTTGTCTCATGAAAATTGTTTGGGACGTAAGAACAAAATAATTCTCTATGGTGTAACAAAATATCTCTCATTTCCAAGTCGAATAGATTCTTTCTTTTGATTTCCAAATAAATGTTCTTGTCTTGCCTTGAACGGTGCACTAATTTTTTGAATCCGGTACCAACAGGTATAATCCCACCCAGAACAACGTTCTCTTTCAGGCCTTTCAACCAATCAATACGACCTCGTAGAGCAGCTTTTGCTAAAACTCGAGCGGTTTCTTGAAAACTTGCTTCGGATATGAAACTTTGAGTATTCAAAGATGCCCTCGTTATTCCCAATAGGATTGCCCGATAAGAGATCGCTTCGTCCAAAGCACGCCCTGCTCGTTCCGCTCGCAACAATCCGATTAATTCCCCAGGTGAAAAAACATTAGACATTCCATCTTCTGAAACCAACACTTTTGATGTTACTTGACGTACAATAATCTCTATATGTCTATTATGGATCTGTACCCCCTGGGATCGATAAACCTTTTGGATTTTATTAACCAAAGAGATACGACTTTGAGCTATGGTTAGCTCAGCTTGAATCAAGAATCCCCAGGGGATTCCAAGAATTTTTGGTATACCTTCGTTCCAACCTTCAACTCTCCTTTCGAGGTTCATCGATATTGAATCAATCGAACGTACTTCTAAGATTTGTTCCACTTTTGGAAGACCTTGCGTTATGTCACCAGATCTCGATTTTTCATATATAAATGTAACTAATGTATCTCCTTCGTAAAAGATTTCTCCATAATGGCCATGAACAGTTGCTCCTGGAGTGGCCAAATAGGGCTTAGCTGATCTTATAATTAAGGAGTCAACATGAACAATTATAATTTGACCAGATTTTTTTACGTGTGGTTCGTATTTGAATAGACATACATTTTCACAAAAAAATTGTCCAAGGCTAATTATTGTAGATGTCTCTTCCCAATAATCGTGATGGAGAAAGTGCCAATTCAAATGGAATGGATTCAAAATGATATTACTGCATGGATCGGGATTATAAATCCTCCTATTTTCATCTATTAAACAGTATTTAAGTACTTGAAGTACTTGGAAAGTCTGTTGAAAATTGTCAAGTAGCAAATATTTCTTTAACAAGATCTGATTATAAGTTATTAAATGGTAAGATGAATAGAAATTTGCTATTTTAGGTACAATAGTGCCTAAGGGACCCAACAAATCCTTAATTGGGATTATGGGATCCGATTCTTTTGTCATATTGTTATATTTCGAACCATTGAATGGACCAATTCGAGAGCAATTGGATGATGACAAAATTATCAAAGATTGGCATTCCTTATTTCGATTCAACAATGTACCAATAGTACCTTGATGTTGGGTAAGTGATTGAATCCTGGCCTTGCAATAAAAAGGATTGATATTTGTGCGATCTAATCCATTATCTGAAATCAATCCTGAACTTGCCCTATCATATCTTTTTCCGGTATACGAAATAGTGGACTTGACTAACTCAATTCTTATGAAATCGCGAATCAGATCATTTGCCCTTACCTCAACAAAGGAAGCATGAACCTCTTCCGGAGAACCATTTTGTTCTTGATCCCAATTCAATACTAAGCAAGTCCGAACTAATTGAATACTTGTGTGAGAAATTCCTCGAATTGACTTGCCATTTCCATAAAGGATATAATTGACAACTCTAAGTTGGACATTATCCTTTTCCCGCAAGAGATCTTGAGGAAAAAGTGTTGCTAAATTTATGCCATCAGCTATTTCATATGTGACTACGGGTCGAACCGAAACAAAATACTTTTTCTTGGTAGGTGTGATCCGTTGGACATAGATCCAATTTTTCCATTTTTTTGATTCCTTAGAATTTTTTTTTTCTGTTTCCGGTGGTATCAAAATGCCGCTGTGCCTGGATATCTTATCTGCCTCCCCAGGAAAATAAATATCTCCGGAAAAGATTTTTAGTTCAATATATTTTTTTTTTCTCTCCACTCGGACTAATCCGCCTACTCGACTTCTTGTATTTAAAGCGAGTTGTGTATCTACTCCAATGATACTATTGTTCCGGACCATTATCAACGAAGATCCGGGTAAGATATGCACTTCTTCGAGAATGAAAAAAAACCGATCTACTTTCATTTGGTATTTCGTACTAAATTCTTTTGATCCTCGATACTCAATCAAATCCTCTTTTTTTATGATTGAATTGACCTCTACGGTCCCATATTTAGTAATTCCTGAATTGCTTCTTCTGTATTGTGGATCATCAAAATAAGCAAGAATACTATTTCTACGTAAAATACCCTGTTTTGGTATTTCGATTGAAATACCAAAACAGGGTATTAGTTCTTTCTCTCGTTCTTGATCATATTGTAATGGGATGATGAATCTATTTCTTCGCTTTTTCGCCAAGAAATAAGAATTCCCTTGGATAATAGAAGGATATATTAAATTCCAATGACCATTAGATATCGTTTGATCAGGTCTTGTTGAATAGTCAAGAATTTTCTTATCTTTTTTACCAGAAGTATCCAACAATTTATGTCTTACTCGACCATTAGTCATTGATAGGCCAGAGATATATCTTTCTTCGACAGAAAAAGAATGAACATTCATTTGATCTTGATCCTTGTGGAGTGAAAAAGACACTATACTGGATCTGCGCGGACCTCCTGCTAATATCCATAAATGACTTGTTTTTGATAATAGATGAACATTACCATATGTATATTCAGGTGCATGGTAGACATGGGTACTCCAGTGCATTTCTCCCTCTGATTCAGAATAAATATGTTTTCGTACCTTCTCTTTAAAATGAAAAGTGGACGTTCCAGCACGAATCTCAGCAATCACTTGTTCTGATTCTACATATTGATCATTTTGAACTAAAATCAAACTTTTTGGTGGAATATTTACATTATGTATAATATCCCGACTCTCAATAGTTACATACAAGTCTATAGAACATAGAAAAGCAGGATGCCCATGACGGGTACGTGTGGGATGAACCAAATCCTCATTGAATTTTATTTTTCCATTAGAAGGAGCTCGTACATGCTCGGCAGTACCGCCTGTGAATACTCCACCAGTATGAAAAGTTCTTAATGTTAGTTGAGTCCCTGGTTCCCCAATTGATTGACCCGCAATAATACCTACAGCTTCTCCCAATTCGACCAGGTCGCCATGAGTAGGACTCCGACCATAACATAATTGGCAGATCCAAGATGTACTCCTGCAAGTAAAGGGGGTTCGAATATATATTGGTTGTGCTCGAAAGGTTATGAATCGATTGACAAGTCCAATCCCAATATCTTGATTTCGAGTGGCAAGGCATCGTAGACCGATATATATATCGTCTGCTAATACACGAC